GAGACATTGTAGAATAAGCTAAACCTCTCTTAATATCCTTTTGAGCAAAGGCTAAAGTGGCTCCTAAAAGTAATGTTATTATACCTAATAAAGCTATTAGATTCATTATATAAGGCATAACTATGAAAAGCGGAAGAAGCCGAGCTCCAAGAAAAATTCCAGCTGCTACCATAGTAGCAGCATGTATAAGAGCTGAAATAGGGGTAGGCCCTTCCATAGCATCGGGTAACCATACATGAAGGGGAAATTGGGCAGATTTAGCAATTGCACCAGCAAATAATAGAAAGGCACACAAAGTAGCAAATAAAAGATTAACTTCATTATTATAAACCAAGTTATTGAATATTTCAAACAAATCCCGAAATTCTAAACTGCCCGTTATCCAATAAAAACCTAAAATTCCTAATAATAAACCAAAATCTCCGACGCGATTAGTGACAAACGCTTTTTGACAAGCATTCGCTGCAGTAGGTCGTGTAAACCAAAAACCTATTAATAGATAAGAACACATTCCAACCAATTCCCAAAAAAAATAAATTTGTATGAGATTAGAACTAGTAACCAATCCTACCATTGAAGTATTGAAAAAACTCATATATGCAAAAAATCTCAAATATCCCTGATCATGAGACATATAATTGTCACTATAAATAAGAACCAAAATTCCAACAGTAGTAATTAATATTAACATAATAGAAGTAAGTGGGTCAACTAAATAGCCAAATTCTAAAGAAAAGTCATTATTTATAGTCCAAGACCATATAGATAGATATATAGAAGGGTTATTTACTTGTTGAATAGCTAGATAGGTTGAAAAAAGCATAATTATACTTAACAATAAAACACTTGGAAAAACCCACATACGGCGAAGACTTTTTGTTGCCGTTGGAAAAAGTAGAAGTCCTACTCCTATTAATATAGGAACAGGAAGTGAGATGAAAGTTATAATCCAGAAATATTGATATATATATTCCATAAAAATAAATAAAAAAGTCTTTTTATTTTTATCTTAATTAATTGGTTCTGATTTACCGGCTCTTATTTCTTTTGAAATGAAAGTGAAATGAAAGGGGTCAGTTAATAAAATAAAAAATTCAAATAAACAAAATATCGAATTTTATAATTATTCTGAATCTTTTTCAACTATTTGAATTTAAATATTTAAAATCAAGAAGTTAAAATTCGTCAAATGATATGAAGAAATTACTATTGAAAAAAAAACTAGTACTTTGTATTACAATTCAATTATTATTAAGTAAAGTTTGATGAAGATCCAAAAAATGAAAATTTCCATTTTCATTATTATTTCGTATTACACTAATTTATATATATTGATAGAGCAAAGACAAATAATTACACCAAAAGCAGTATTTGATCTGAATCATAAAAAAAACCATAACTTATCCCCAAAAAGTTATTTCTTTTTTGGGTTATTTCAAATCATTAACCAATTGATTTTGGAACTGATTGATTGTCTTTTATTGTAAGATTATTGTAATAAAAGACTTTTATATTTTTAGGACAGGCTCTGATCTACAAACTATGACATCCAAAACTTGACTTTACATAAAAAAAAAAGAGGAATTACTAAAATAGCTTTTAGAAAATTATTTATCTTGGCGTTTTTAGTTTTTAACAGATAACAGATTAAGTACTAGTCTCTTGCACATTTTAAAATTAAAATTAGATATACTCTTGCTCTTTTTGCGAGCTTGACCAATTAAATTTTCTAATTAATAGAAAAAAAATATTAATTAATTAGGGCTTGGTTTAGTAAAACTTTGGATGTTTTTTATTATGTATTGTATTTTTGCTCTTTTTATTACCTGTATAAATCAATGTAGGACGACAAAAAAAAAGAAACTAGACAGAGATATAAAACAGAGATATAAAGAGAGGTATAGTCTTTTTGTTTGTATTTTTTTTTGTTTTTATTTGATTATCATATCAACGTTAATTAATTAGATTTATACGGCATAGCAAATTTTATAGATATGGATTTGAATGAGTATAGAAGAGGACCAATAAAATAAATATGAATTATTCGATATTGTATGGAATAGAAAAATGATTTTTTTTTTATTATTTTGTTCCCAGTACTATTATTTTATTTAGTATTTAGTTACGCGATTTTCTATATTTATATTTTTATGAAGGGAGTACAATCTAGAAAATAAATAGATAACTAGATAATTAATAATAAAAATAAAGAACAATTGGTTTTGAACAATAGATGTCTTTGACATCCAACTATAGCAATTAAATACTTATTATAATTTTTAATGGCAGTTCCGAAAAAACGTACTTCTATCTCAAAAAAGCGGATTCGTAAAAATATTTGGAAAAAGAAAGGATATTGGGCAGCATTGAAAGCTTTTTCGTTAGGTAAATCTCTTTCTACAAGGAATTCAAAAAGTTTTTTTTATCCAACAAATAAATAATTAAAGAATAATTTGAGTTGTTCTGGCTCGAAAGACAGTCAGTCTAATTTGTTTATAATTGGAAATTTTTTAGAATTTCTTTATTTATAAGTTGTATTTTATTTTATAAGTTAAAAAATTTCTAAAAATTAAAATTTGTATTATATTATAATTATTATAATAAATATTAATTAAATATTAATACTTTTAGAATTTTAGAATGCAAATTAATACTTTATACTTAATTTATATAAATAATTAATTTTAAATAATACTAAAAAAATTATAAAAATTATAAATTATATTAACTTATAATTATATTCATTAACTTATATAATATAATTATATTATAAATTATAATATATATTATAATATATATTAACTTATATTATATAATGTATTAATATTAATGTATTAATATAGATAAATATATATTTATCTAAATATATAGATAATAAAAAATATCTAAATAGAAATAAAAGGAAAACTGGGTATTCTCTAATGTTTTGACCCGATCAATAGCAATATTAAATTGAATTAGTTTCGCTTTTATAATAAAAATAAAAAAAGGATTCTTGTGTCTACTAAATTTAAAGTATAATACTATACTTCTTTGTTTGAAAAAAGAATAAACGCAAGCACAAGATTAACCTTTCTTTTGAGTAGGCTTTATTGTTTTTAGGGTGGGGAAAATAAGAATCCCCATCGATTCAATAATAAAAAACCTTTCTCTTTTATTTATATTATTTATTTATATTATTTTATACTGTAAAAGCATAACTATAGTATATTTAATAGATTTAAAATATATAAATCTATTTATTAAAATAATATAGAAGAAAATATATAATATAAAATTTGTAGTCAAAACTAATAGGTTGTTGAAACTAATTAATTAAGTTTAAGATGTGTTTTATAACTTTCTAAACTATTCTTTCTATAACTTATTATTAGGATATATACCCCTAATTTTTAATTTATTTTTCATTTAAGCCAATTAAGAAAAACCTTTTTTTAAGTGATTATACTAAAAATAGGATTTACTTAGGCTAGAAATTGAAATTTTTTATTACATAATATCCCCTAGCCTAGTCCAAAACCTACCAATATTCAATATTGAATTAATTTGTTTGGTAAACAAATTCTCTACACAATTAAAACAAACACTGACATTTAATACAAAGCTATGCAAAGAGTTACAATCCCCTGCATGTATCAACAAAATTGTGATACATAAAAATAGGATTTTTATGTCATCGAAAAAATGCATTTTTTGAGATTCATAAAATAAATCATTAAGAAATGAATTATTAAAAAATTAAAAATGAGAAAGAACGTTTTGAGTTCAATCCATAAATTGAGGTTATAACTATCAAGTTGCACCAGTTATTAGATTTTATTCGAGCATAAAATAATAAAGTATTTTCAAATCCCATTTTTAAGTTAAATAAAACGAAGACTATAACACTATAATAAAAAATAGACCAATAAAAATAAGGATTATTGAAAGCGTTACGGTAAAATTCTAATAAAAAGTTTTTATTCAGCAATTTTAATCTTTCCTAAATATATATTATATATATATATTGCATATGGCATTGAATTGACTACTTCAATCTCGACGATTGAATAAAAATAGGTTATTATAATTTCGAACAAGCCGCTATGGTGAAATCGGTAGACACGCTGCTCTTAGGAAGCAGTGCTAGAGCATCTCGGTTCGAGTCCGAGTGGCGGCATGACATCTCCTAAAAGAGTAAGTCCTATACTGAATTCAATTCCCGATTTCAATTCCTATCCTATAATTGAAATTGAGAAACCTTCCTTTTTTAATTTAAATTTTTTTATGATATTTTCAACTTTAGAGCATATATTAACTCATATATCCTTTTCAGTCGTTTCAATTGTAATTACAATTCATTTGATAACCTTATTAGTCGATGAAATCATAGGACTATATGATTCGTTAGAAAAGGGGATGATGACTACTTTTTTCTGTATAACAGGATTATTAATGACTCGTTGGATTTATTTGAGATATTTACCATTAAGTAATTTATATGAATCATTAATCTTTCTTTCATGGAGTTTCTCCATTATTCATATGGTTCCGTATTTTAAAAAGTATAAAAACTATTTAAAGGCAATAACCGCGCCAAGTGCTATTTTTACCCAAGGTTTTGCTACTTCGGGTCTTTTAACTGAAATGCATCAATCCGAAATATTAGTACCAGCTCTCCAATCCCATTGGTTAATGATGCACGTAAGTATGATGGTATTGGGCTATGCAGCTCTTTTATGCGGATCATTATTATCACTAGCTCTTCTAGTCATTACATTTCGAAAATTCATAAGTATTTTTAGTAAAAGCAATAATTTCGTAAATGAGTCGTTTTCTCTGGGCGAGATTCAATATGTGAGAGAAAAGAATAATCTTTTACCAAACACCTCTTTTCTTTCTTCTAGGAATTATTACAGGTTTCAATTGATTCAACAATTGGATCTTTGGAGTTATCGTATTATTAGTCTAGGGTTTATCTTTTTAACCATAGGTATTCTTTCGGGAGCAGTATGGGCTAA